TCAAGTTAAAAACAAATTCATTAGTTCAGATTTTTCGGGCAAAAAACAAAGTAAGATTCCTGATTATTCAGAACTTAATCGAATCATATGGATTGGTCATTGTAATCTCATATATTCTGCTATTCTCTACGAGAATTCTGATTTATTGGCAAAGAGGCGAAGAAATAAATTCATTATTCCATTCCAATCAATTCAAGAACGAGAGAAAGAACTAATGACTCACTCCGCTATCTCGATTGAAATACCTATAAATGGTATTTTCCGTAGAAATAGTGTTTTTGCTTATTTCGACGATTCCCAATATCGAAAAAAGAGTTCAGGAATTACTAAATATGGGACTATAGGAGTGCATTCAATCGTCAAAAAAGAGGATTTGATTGAGTATCGGGGAGTCAAAGAAGTTAAGTCAAAATACCAAATGAAAGTAGATCGCTTTTTTTTCATTCCCGAGGAAGTGTATATTTTCCCCGAATCTTCTTCCCTAATGGTACGGAACAATAGTATCATTGGAGTAGATACACAAATCGTTGTAAATACAAGAAGTCGAGTGGGCGGGTTGGTCCGAGTGGAGAGAAAAAAAAAAAAAATTGAACTTAAAATCTTTTCTGGAGATATCCATTTTCCGGGGGAGACAGATAAGATATCCCGACACAGTGGTATCTTGATACCACCAGGAACGGTAAAAACAAATTCTAAGGAATCAAAAAAAGTGAAAAATTGGATCTATATCCAACGAATCACACCCACCAAGAAAAAGTATTTTGTTTTGGTTCGACCAGTAATCATATATGAGATAGCGAACGGTATAAATTTAGAAACACTTTTCCCCCAGGACCTATTGCAGGAAAAGGAGAATCTGAAACTTCAAGTTGTCAATTATATTCTTTATGGAAATGGTAAACCAATTCGGGGAATTTCTGATACAGGTATTCAATTAGTTCGTACTTGTTTAGTGTTGAATTGGGACCAAGACAAAAAAAGTTCTTCTATCGAAGAGGCTCGCGCTTCTTTTATTGAAGTGAGCACAAATGGTCTGATTCGTAATTTCCTAAGAATCAATCTAGCGAAATCCCATATTTCATATATCAGTAGAAAAAGGAATGATCCATCAAGTTCAGGACCGATCTCTAATAATGATTCAGAGCGCACCAATATTAATCCATTTTATCCCATTTATTCCAAGACAAGGATTCAACAATTACTTAAACAAAATAAAGGAACGATTAGTACGTTGTTAACTAGAAATAAGGAATGTCAATCTTTGATAATTTTGTCATCATCTAATTGTTTTCGAATGGATCCATTCAGCGATGCAAAACATCACAATGTAATAAAAGAATCAATTAAAAGTAAAAGAGATCCTATAATTCCAATTAGAAATTCATTGGGCCCTTTAGGAACAGCCCTTCCAATTGCGAATTTTTATTTATTTTACCTAATATCAATAACTCATAATCAGGTCTCAGTAACTAAATATTTGAAACTTGACAATTTAAAACAGACTTTTCAAGTACTTAAATATTCTTTAATGGACGAAAACGGGAGAATTGTTAATCCTGATTCATGTAGTAACAGCGTTTTGAATCCAGTCAATTTGAATTGGTATTTTCTCCATCCTAATTTTTGTGAAGAAAGATTTACAATAATTAGCCTGGGACAGTTTATTTGTGAAAATGTATATATGGCCAAAAACGGACCCCATCTAAAAGCGGGTCAAGTTATAATTGTTCGCATCGACTCGGTAGTAATACGATCAGCAAAGCCTTATTTGGCCACTCCAGGAGCAACCGTTCATGGCCATTATGGAGAAATCCTTTCCGAAGGAGATACATTAGTTACATTTATATATGAAAAATCGAGATCTGGTGATATAACGCAGGGTCTTCCAAAAGTGGAACAAGTGTTAGAAGTGCGTTCAATTGATTCAATATCGCTAAGTCTAGAAAAGAGAGTTGCGGGTTGGAACGAGTGTATAACACGAATTCTTGGAATTCCTTGGGGATTCTTAATTGGTGCTGAACTAACTATAGCGCAAAGTCGTATCTCTTTGGTTAATAAGATCCAAAAGGTTTATCGATCCCAAGGAGTGCAGATACATAATAGGCATATAGAAATTATTGTACGTCAAATAACATCCAAAGTTTTGGTTTCAGAAGACGGAATGTCGAATGTTTTTTCACCCGGAGAACTAATTGGATTGTTGCGAGTGGAACGAACGAGACGCGCTTTGGAAGAAGCCATCTGTTATCGAGCCGTATTATTGGGAATAACGAGAGCATCTCTGAATACTCAAAGTTTCATATCCGAGGCCAGTTTTCAAGAAACTGCTCGTGTTTTAGCAAAAGCCGCTCTCCGCGGTCGTATCGATTGGTTGAAAGGCCTGAAAGAAAACGTTGTTCTAGGTGGTATGATACCCGTTGGTACCGGATTCAAAGGATTAGTGCAAGGCTCAAGGCAACATAATAACATTCCTTTGAAAACCAAAAATAAGAATTTTTTTGGAGGGGGGGGTTAGAGATAGAGATATTTTATTCCACCACAGAGAGTTATTTGCTTCTTGCATTTCTTTCTATGATACAGCAAAACAATCATTTATAGGATTTAGTGATTCCTAACCTAAGAGTAAGATTTTTTTTAACTAACGCAATGGCGGTCCTGTGATTTGTTCCATGTGATTTTTTAATAGTAATAAAGAAAATAAGGAATAGAAAGAAATTAATTGCTTGGATCGTATATCAACGTTCAACTCCGGGAAAAGAGAAGGTTCCATCGGAACAATTATTTATTTCAGAGTACCCCCTCTCTCTTTTTTCTTTGAAAAAAAAAAGAGAGAGAGGAAGTGTGGGGAGAAATGATAAGAAGATATTGGAACATAAATTTGGAAGAGATGATAAAAGCAGGAGTTCATTTTGGTCATGGTACTCGAAAATGGAATCCGAGAATGGCACCTTATATCTCTGCAAAACGTAAAGGTATTCATATTACAAATCTTACTAGAACTGCTCGTTTTTTGTCAGAAGCTTGTGATTTAGTTTTTGATGCAGCAAGCAGGAGAAAACAATTCTTAATTGTTGGTACCAAAAATAAAGCAGCGGATTCAGTAGCGCGGGCTGCAATAAGGGCTCGGTGTCATTATGTTAATAAAAAATGGCTTGGCGGTATTTTAACGAATTGGTCCACTACAGAAACTAGACTTCAAAAGTTCAGGGACTTGAGAATGGAACAAAAGGCAGGTAGACTCAACCAGCTTCCGAAGGGAGATGCGGCTCGATTGAAAAGACAGTTAGCTCACTTGCAAACATATCTGGGCGGGATTAAATATATGACGGGGTTGCCGGATGTTGTAATAATTGTTGATCAGCAAGAAGAACATACGGCTCTTCGGGAATGTATCACTTTGGGAATTCCAACAATTTGTTTAATTGATACAAACTGTGATCCGGATCTCGCAGATATTTCGATTCCAGCGAATGATGACGCTATAGCTTCAATCCGATTAATTCTTAATAAATTAGTATTTGCTATTTGTGAGGGTCGTTCTAGCTATATACGAAATCCCTGATTAATAATAAGATAGATTAATAATAAGATAAATAAATTATTTTGTGAACTCCATCGATTTATGGAATCGGTTACTATTCCGGAATCGTACAAAAGAGAAAAAGAGATAAAAAGAACTGGGTATATTATGTGATTTGTTGGTATCTGAAAAATATAATTTAAGTAGGCAAGTCGAAAAAAAAAGATGGTTGAATCAAAATAATTCTTTTTAAAGTTTTCTTTTTTTCAGAGGGCAATATGAATGTTCTATCATGTTCCATCAACACACTAAAAGGGTTATATGATATATCCGGTGTGGAAGTAGGCCAGCATTTCTATTGGAAAATAGGAGGTTTCCAAGTCCATGCCCAAGTACTTATTACTTCTTGGTTTGTAATTGCTATCTTATTAGGTTCGGCCGTTTTAGCTGTTCGGAATCCACAAACCATTCCGACTAGCGGTCAGAATTTCTTCGAATATGTCCTTGAATTCATTCGGGATGTGAGCAAAACTCAGATTGGAGAGGAATATGGCCCATGGGTCCCCTTTATTGGAACTATGTTTTTATTTATTTTTGTTTCTAATTGGGCAGGGGCGCTTTTGCCTTGGAAGATCATAGAATTACCTCATGGGGAGTTAGCCGCACCCACGAATGATATAAATACTACCGTTGCTTTAGCTTTACTTACGTCAATAGCATATTTTTATGCGGGCCTTAGTAAGAAAGGGTTAGGTTATTTCAGTAAATACATCCAGCCGACTCCAATCCTTTTACCCATTAACATTTTAGAAGATTTCACAAAGCCTTTATCACTTAGCTTTCGACTTTTCGGAAATATATTAGCAGATGAATTAGTAGTTGTTGTTCTTGTTTCTTTAGTACCTTCAGTGGTTCCTATACCTGTCATGTTCCTTGGATTATTTACAAGCGGTATTCAAGCTCTTATTTTTGCAACTTTAGCTGCGGCTTATATAGGCGAATCCATGGAGGGGCATCATTGACTAATTTTGAAATACCTTAGCACAAGGCAATCTATGCCTTGTTCAAGATAATCTACTTATACTTAATGAACCTAAATAGACAAAAAGGCCTATACGATCTAAAAGAATAAAAAAAAAAAGGAAAGAGATCTAAAAAAAGATCTTTTTCCTAGAATTCCTTTGGATTGTTTATACTTTATTATTTTGTTTATTCAATTCCAAGTTAGGAGTAATAATCTGAATAAGACTTCTTTATTTGTTTATAACGTGTGATTAAAAAAAAGAGGTTCTATAGGACGATTTCCATTTCAGCCCTTTTATTCAATTCAACGTCAACGATTGATCAAAAAAAAAATATTAATAAATAGTAAATTACAGCAACTTAGATCAACCAAAACAAAAGACTTCCGTTTCTATGCAATGATTCAGACTAATGAATTCATCCATTTAGATTGATTGTATTTGTGTGGGATAATGAT